ACAGTGATTGGATTGATGATAAAATCGAATCCTGGGTCGCGACCAGTGATTCGATTGATGATGAAGAAAGAGAATTCTTGGTTCAGTTCTCCACCTTAACGACAGAAAAAGGGATTGATCAAATTCTATTGAGTCTGACTCATAGTGATCATTTATCAAAGAATGACTCTGGTTATCAAATGATTGAACAACGGGGAGCAATTTACTTACGATACTTAGTTGACATTCATAAAAAGTATCTAATGAATTATGAGTTCAATACATCCTGTTTAGCAGAAAGACGGATATTCCTTGCTCATTATCAGACAATCGCTTATTCACAAACCTCATGTGGGGCTAATAGTTTTCAACCCTTTTCGCTCCGCTTATCCCTATCCCCCTCTAGGGGTATTTTAGTGATAGGTTCTATAGGAACTGGACGATCCTATTTGGTCAAATACCTAGTGACAAACTCCTATGTTCCTTTAATTACGGTATTTCTGAACAAGTTCCTGGATAACAAACCTAAAGGTTTTCTTATTGATGATAGTGATGGTATTGATGATAGTGACGATATTGATCGTAACCTTGATACGGAGCTGTTAACTATGATGAATGCGCTAACTATGGATATGATGCCGGAAATAGACCCATTTAATATCACCATTCAATTCGAATTAGCAAAAGCAATGTCTCCTTGCATAATATGGATTCCAAACATTCATGATCTGGATGTGAATGCGTCGAATTACTTATCCCTCGGTCTATTAGTGAACTATCTCTCCAGGGATTGTGAAAGATGTTCCACTAGAAAAACTCTTGTTATTGCTTCGACTCATATTCCCCAAAAAGTGGATCCCGCTCTAATAGCTACGAATAAATTAAATACATGCATTAAGATACGAAGGCTTCTTATTCCACAACAACGAAAGCACTTTTTCACTCTTTTATATACTAGAGGGTTTCACTTGGAAAAGAAAATGTTCCATACTAATGGATTCGGGTCCATAACCATGGGTTCCAATGCACGAGATCTTGTAGCACTTACCAATGAGGCCTTGTCGATTAGTATTACACAGAAGAAATCAATTATAGACACTAATACAATTAGATCCGCTCTTCATAGACAAACTTGGAATTTGCGATCCCAGGTAAGATCGATTCAGGATCATGGGATTCTTTTCTATCAGATAGGAAGGGCTGTTGCACAAAATGTACTTCTAAGTAATTGCCCCATAGATCCTATATCTATCTATATGAAGAAGAAATCATGTAATGAAGGGGGTTCTTATTTGTACAAATGGTACTTCGAACTTGGAACGAATATGAAGAAATTAATGATACTTCTTTATCTTTTGAGTTGTTCTGCCGGATCGGTCGCTCAAGATCTTTGGTCTCTACCCCGACCCGATGAAAAAAATGGGATCACTTCTTATGGACTCGTTGAGAATGATTCTGATCTAGTTCATGGCCTATTAGAAGTAGAAGGCGCTCTGGTGGGATCCTCACGGACAGAAAAAGATTACAGTCAGTTTGATAATGATCGAGTGACATTGCTTCTTCGGCCCGAACCGAGGAATCCCTTAGATATGGATATGATGCAAAATGGATCTTGTTCTATCGTTGATCAGAGATTTCTCTATGAAAAATACGAATCGGGATTTGAAGAAGGGGATGGGGCCCTCGACCCACAACAGATAGAGGAGGATTTATTCAATCACATAGTTTGGGCTCCTAGAATATGGCACCCCTGGGGCTTTCTATTTGATTGCCCCGAAAGGCCCAATGAATTGGGATTTCCCTATTGGGCCAGGTCATTTCGGGGCAAGCGGATCGAAGAGGATGAGCTTCAAGAGTTGGAGTTCTTACAGAGTGGAACCGTGCAGTACCAGACACGAGATAGATCTTCCAAAGAACAAGGCTTTTTTCGAATAAGCCAATTCATTTGGGACCCCGCAGATCCACTCTTTTTCCTATTCAAAGATGAGCCTTTTGTCTCTGTGTTTTCACATCGAGAATTCTTTGCAGATGAAGAGATGTCAAAGGGACTTCTTACTTCCCAAACAGATCCTCCTACATCTATATCTAAACACCGGTTTATCAAGAATACACAAGAAAAGCACTTCGAATTGTTGATTAATCGACAGAGATGGCTTAGAACCAACAGTTCATTATCTAATGGATCTTTCCGTTCTAATACTACATCTGAGAGTTATCAGTATTTATCAAATATGTTCCTATCTAACAGAACGCTATTGGATCAAATGACAAAGACATTATTGAGAAAAAGATGGCTTTTCCCGGATGAAATGAAAATTGGATTCATGTAAACAGGAGAAAGATTTCCCATTCCTTAGCCGGAAAGATATGTGGCCACGAAAGAGGGATTAAGTGGAACAGAATTGACTGGGCGGTAGAGTCGTGGAAACACTTGTTTCTTCCATATTTTTGACCTTAGCTCCATGGAACAATATGTTACTGCTGAAACATGGAAAAATGAAAATCTTAGATCAAAACACTA